TCCAAGGGTACCTGAAGGCACCTCGTTTAGTGAGCTCCACGAATGCATGATTGCCGGCCACGGCGAGTTCTTTAGCGCTAACCGTTTTGCAGAGGTCGCCGCGTCTGACGGCTCCGTATTGGGGACGACTAGTCACACTGGCGACGCTCCCCAACCCAAAAATCTTTTGTGCATCTAGTGCCCCGGGTGTATGGCCGAGTGGACAAAGGCGGCGGCCTGTAAAGCCGCTTGGATTACCATGCGCAAGTTCGAATCTTGCTGCACCCAGGTGTTTTTAATTAAAAACACCTGGGTGCAGCAAGATTCGAACTTGCGCATGGTAATCCAAGCGGCTTTACAGGCCGCCGCCTTTGTCCACTCGGCCATACACCCGGGGCACTAGATGCACAAAAGATTTTTGGGTTGGGGAGCGTCGCCAGTGTGACTAGTCGTCCCCAATACGGAGCCGTCAGACGCGGCGACCTCTGCAAAACGGTTAGCGCTAAAGAACTCGCCGTGGCCGGCAATCATGCATTCGTGGAGCTCACTAAACGAGGTGCCTTCAGGTACCCTTGGAGTGCCTATGAACTTAATGGAAGGAAGTGCCTGGACAGGGGCCTCTTCCCCGACGCGTTTTTCAAAATAGGATACCAACTCGTCTAGCGTGTCCTTATCGCAAAAGGGATCCGCCAAGACTACGTGTGGGGCATCTGCCAGGCCCTCTGCCACGAGATCCTTTACAGCTTTAAAAGACCCAATAGGAAACCCACCCGGTACCAAAAGTCTTCAGGCAGGGTACCTGCCATGAGGGGGTGCATATTCATCATGCTGAGGATCTCCTCTTCAGATAACCCCCGCTCTCTCAAGTCCACAACAACTTTTGGCGTTGCGATGCCTAGGGTAAATAAGTCTCCCTCAAAAGCAGCAAGTGGAACGCAGACGTCAACCGAACGTCGTCCAACATCTGGCGGGATCTCGTGGCCCCCTACAGTCTCACATGGACCGTAGGTCCTTACGTGCTCCCAGCCGGTGCCGTAAGAAAAGAACAGCAGTGGGATGCTTTGAGCCGCGTAGACTGCGCAAAACGCCAACCTCGCAATATAAAATAAGGCGCTGTTATCGTACACCGATTGCGCGACAAGCGTTGCTAATACCAAAGCACTCGCAAGGGGAACCAAGCGGTACCTCAAGCAAAACCGGGCAACAAGGGAGAAACGAGGAACTACGATGTTAAGGCGAGGAGCGTAGTAAAGGGGGCAACGATCAGTGGTCCCGATCAGAAGCGGGGGCTTACTAGCATCAAGGGAGTCAAGGCTAGCGCGAAGAATAAGCTCGTGCGTGAAAGGTACACGTCTAGAACGAAGAGGTTTACTAGGGAAAGCAAAACGCAAGCAGAGGTCCACGCGTGGTCCTCTTCAGAACCGTACCTGAATAGGCGCCTCCCAAATCAAGGGAACGGTGAGACAAGGCAGAAGAAGCCGGCGATGAGATAAGAAAAAACAGATGAATGCGATAGCATAAAGAAAAGAACGGAAGTAGCAGGGCGGTCACCAGAACGTGCACCTTGGCAGCCAGCCAAACGTATACCGCCACCGCAAGTCATAAAGCAGTCTTAGGCTTTAAATACTTTGCGTAGTCGACTACCCAGCGCTAACCGGACAACGACCACTATCGCCGCCCAAGCCGCGAGCGTAAGGAATAGTTCTTGTCCCAGAAAGCCTACGAAAAACGCGGCCGCGTACATCTTATCGTCGAGCATATCCAAGCCTGGCAAGATACCCTGGCAGGTGTTTTGATTTCAAACGAAAGGGGCGCCCCCAGCAAGAAAGGCTGTACACAAGGTAGGTCAAGCCCCCAGCAAGCACGTACGTGACGTTACCAAGGAAGAAGGCCATAGCTGCCCCGAGTAGCGGAACCAAAAAACGGCCTACAAAAACGCACGATCTAGCTTAAGGCTAGTATTTAGACTTATACTCTGTACGCGAGATTCTTTGCGTGTTCAAGCAGCTGCCCGGTGCCAGACTCGAACTGGCACCCCTAAGGAACGGATTTTAAGTCCGCCGCGGCTACCTATTACGCCAACCGGGCCTGGGGGCGGCGGGATTCGAACCCGCGGCGATTTGTAACCGCAGCCGCTTAGCAAGCGACCGCCTTAGGCCGCTCGGCCACACCCCCGATAACTATTGGCGCAGGGGGGATCGAACCCCCGTTCCCGGAATCAAAACCCGATGTCCTAACCACTGAACGATGCGCCAGGCGTGGGACTAGAACGCGAAAAGGATAAGGAACGCCATCATAAGACCGAAAAGGGCAACGGCCTCTGAAAGGGCAAAACCCAAGATCGCGTAAACGAAAATCTGCTGCTTAACAGAAGGGTTTCGAGACATTCCAAGAATTAGGGCGCCGAAAACAACACCGATACCTACACCTGAGCCCGCAATAGAGATGGTAGCTAGGCCACCGCCGATTAGCTTAGCAAAAGTAATCATGTTCACGGGCGTCGGATACTGAAAGCGAATAGCCGTGTTCCTGCGCCATCATGGAAACGTAGTCTAGGCGATCAAAGTAGGGAAGCGCCTGTATGTATGTCTTGTGCTCTATAAGCTTTTCGGTCCCCCTGTGAAGGAGGCCAGTGTGCGGATCAGCACGAACAACCCGCTCCCCGTCGAGCTCTAAGACCAGGCGCAAAACGCCATGAGCTGCGGGCCAAAGCTTAAACTAATGTTCTGGATTCGAGACTCTCTTGTTTGCTCAAGCAGCACGCGCCTAGTGTAGCTCGGCGGCGTCCTTTATGTAAAGACAGATAAGCACGGGGGCAACGGCAAGCCCCCTTTTGTGGGGAAATCCGTAACCGATAAAAAATTGGTAAAACCTACCAAAACATAAAGGCCTTCACCGGGAACACAAAGACACCAAAACTGGCCAGGCCCAACTCTTGTTTATGCCCCCCCGAATCCAAGTGGGGCAGGCCCACGTAGATCGCATACGGCATAAACAAGAAAACGACGTAAGCAGACTCTACGCAATCAAGCAAGTAGAATACGAAGCATATAGGCAACATAACGCGCGCCGCAACACGGCTAGGGAGACCAGGAACACGAACAAGAAAACAACCAGAATAAGCTGGTCTATTGGCGTTTCCGCAACCGGCAAGGCATCAATACGGCAGAGGTTTCCAACCAGTACGCCACGTTGGATAACACTATAAAGTGAGCAAAGTAGTAGAAAGAGGCTATTTGGCTGATGGTGATATAGGGCTCTTCTGCTACTTGCCCACCTAAGTACCCCAACAGAAACACGTCTGCTACAAAGATCCAGAAGAGAACCCGGTATACGTATCGGAACTTGGTGCTTCGAATTTCCGCCCGGCAAATAAACGGCAAAAAGAAGAGTATGGCTATAGAGGCCCCCATAGCAACTACTCCTAAAAGCTTATCCGGCACCGCTCGAAGGATAGCGTAAAACGGCAAGAAGTACCACTCTGGTACAATATGCGCCGGGGTCACCATGGCGTTAGCCTCAACGTAGTTGTCGGGGTGCCCCAAGTAGTTAGGCGCAAAGAACACAAACGCGGAGAACGCTAACAGGAGAACAAGCAAGCTGAACACGTCTTTAACAATAAAGTACGGGTACATGGGGATCTTGTCCATGGTAGACGAGCATCCTAGGGGGTTGTTAGAAGAGCTGTAGTGCAGCAAGGCCAGGTGTGCGACCGCCATGCCCGCTATACCAAAGGGTAGCAAGTAGTGCAGACTAAAGAAGCGATTTAAGGTAGCATTGTTAACCGAGTACCCACCCCATAGCCACTGGGCCAAGGACTCCCCAGCGTAGGGAATCGCCGAAAAAAGGTTGGTAATAACGGTGGCCCCCCAAAAGCTCATCTGACCCCAAGGCAAAACGTAACCCATAAAGGCCGTTGCCATCATCAACACGAATATAACCAAACCCGAATACCAGAGCAGGATGCGGGGGCTAAGGTACGAACCAAAATACAGGTTTCGCGCCATGTGGGCGTAAACAACTATAAAGAAGAAGGACGCCCCGTTGGCGTGCGAGTATCGAATTAGCCAGCCGTTGTTGACGTCTCGCATAATGTGCTCTATACTAAAGAAGGCTAGGTCTACGTTAGGAGTGTAGTGCATCGCAAGCAATACGCCGGATACGATCTGTATAACCAGGCACATACCTGAAAGAAACCCGAAGCTCCAAGCGTAGTTAATGGAGGTCGGGGTGGGATAGTCTATTAGGTGCTCGTTCAAGACGTTAAGCAAGGGCTTTTTAACCAAACGCACGGCCGGTCTAGATGAGCAGGCTTCGGGCCATAAGGTGAGCCCCGTCCTGGATTAAATCGGGAGCCAGCGGGTACGCCAAAAAGGGCGCCGCGGCAACCGCGCTGCCCAACCCAGAAAACGGGCCAGCGTAGGGCACCGACAGCGCGGGAGTTTCGAAGTACATCGACCTCACTAGACCTACATAGTAAAAGCTAGAAACCACGCTCGTCAGGGCGGCTATGGTGGCTAGTATAAAGAAAGAAGAATCGATCAGCTCTTTCAATACGAAAAACTTTATCCAGAAACCTGTAAGCGGTGGGATTCCCGCCATGGAAAACAGCGCCAGTGCGGCTAGGGGCGCGGATGACTCTGAAGCGCGCAAGCGCGACAGGTCAGAGACGTAGGTAACCGGAGAAGAGTCAACGTCCAGCAACCGGAGAAAGATTGCCAAGGACGCGCAATAGAACCCCAAGTAAACCAGGGCTATTTCGACCCCCGAAAAGTTGCCACAAGCCAACGCCGAAAGCAAGAATCCTGCGTTGCTAACCGAGCTGTAGGCTAGTATACGCTTTACGCGCTTCTGGAAAAGGGCACCAAAGCATCCCACAAGCATGGATACCCCTGCGCAAACCTGTATCGCGGAACCCCAGAAAGGAGCCCCATCACTTAGCGGCCCGAACAAGACTCGCACAATGACTAAAAAGGTGGAAACCTTAACGAAAACCGCCAGGAAGGACGTGGCAAAGGCTGGCGAGCCCTCGTACACGTCGGCCACCCAATAGTGAAAGGGGGCGCTACCCGCTTTAAGAGCCAAGGACGCAAATATGAATACCGAAACCCCTAAGGCGGGGTAATACTCATCGGGAAACACATCGAACGAGGCCGAGCCACACGCCATGTAAGCGAGCGTGGCCCCCAGCAACAAAAAGCAGGTACTCACGGCGCCGGCAGAAAAGTACTTTAGCACCGACTCGAGCGATCTGCGTGTAGGAGACAGGGCTATAACGCAGTACGAAGACAGCGTAAGGAGCTCCAAGCACATGAAGAATAGAAACCAGTCCTTAGAGGAGACCAAGAGAAACACGGCTATTAAAGCGAAACCCGAGATGGTGCACGACTTGTCGCCCGCATCCTTGGCAAGGAATAGCACCAAGACGTAAAACAAGGAGACCCACAGCTTAGCGTAAGCGGTGAATCCCGCCGAGGTAATCAACCAAAGCTCGGTGGGGTACGCATACGCGGATAAACCTGCGCAGGCCGTGGCAACCAACATGAGCGCCCAGCGCACGCCCCCCTCAGGGATCGTGCCTAGCGTTACTAACGGCATGATTACGAGTAACGAACAAAGAACCAGGGCCTCTTGCGGAAAGGCTTGTATGATATACGAAGTAGTGTAGCTTAGTTGTATCATGTTTTCGTTTAGCTACCCCACCAGTAGATGGAGATGAATAGGCCGATCCAAACAACGTCAACAAAGTGCCAGTACCAGCTAGCGGCCTCGAAGCCGACGTGGTGATTGCTAGTAAAATGGTACGCCGACTGGCGTAGGGTACACACTATTATGAAGATAAGGCCAACCAAGACATGAAAGCCGTGGAAGCCGGTTGTGAGGAAAAATATAGACCCGTACACGCTAGAAGAGATGGTAAACGGTGCCTCTACGTACTCAAACAGCTGCAGGCCAAGAAAAAGGATACCCGCAGCGATCGTTATCAGAAGCGAGTTAAGGGATTCCAAACGCTGGCGTGCCAGTATAGCGTAGTGAGCCCAGGTAAGGCTTATCCCAGAGAAGACTAGGATAAGAGTGTTTAGGAAAGGGATCCGCCAAGGAGACGGAGCCTCAATACCCAGAGGCGGCCAGACGCCGCCAATCCAGATAACCGGAGCTACGCTGTAGTAGAAAAAGGACCAAAAAAAGGCGAAAAAGAACATAACCTCCGAGGCTATGAAGAGTGCCATTCCCATGCGTATGCCCGCCTGTACCCGACGGGTGTGTCGGCCCTCAAAGGTTGCCTCTACCACCACATCGCGCCACCAGCAAGAAAGGCAATACACGAGATAGGCTAGACCTCCAGCAAGCACGTAGCCGCCTCAAACCCAGGCGTGGAAATACATGACGTTGCCGAGAAGAAAAGCCATTGCTGCCACCGAAGTAAAAAGTGGCCATGGACTAGAGTCCACCAAGTGAAAAGGATGCTCCGTTGTCTTATCTATAAGGCTGCCCCGAGTAGCGGAACCAAGTAATGCCTTAGGAAAACGCACGAACTAGCTGCGAGCTAGTATTGAGATTTCTTACCCGGCTTGACGCTTACGCGCTCGTCGTTAAGGATAGTACCCTTTGCTGTGTATCCGTTGGGCGGCCTTAGAGCCCTAATGTCCAGCGACAAAACGCGAAGACCTGGCGCGTCAAGAGACACTAAGTCGAAGTTGTAACGATTTGAGACCCGCAGGTTAGCCCAGGCCGGTAGCGGGATGCCCTTTTTACCGGAAAACCCGAGGCTTAGGAAAAGCTTGCGGGCACAGGGAGACCACGAGACCCTATAACCCCGGCCAACCAAGCGCAAAGACGCTGTGCTAGGGGTCGCAAGATTGTAAAAAAGGTTTCGGAGCAAGCGTCTAATGCCATTGTTGTGGGCCTTGTTACGCAGCTCAGAGCGCCTCGAGTAGCCGACTATACGGCTCCAGCTTATGCGCCCTCTTTCTATGCGAGGAGTATGCTCCGCACCAAAGCTGACTGCGGCCCTTCCTAGCGGACCCAGAACGAGCAACACGGGCTCCTCGGCGGGCATAAAAGCCTTTATGTTTGCAGGGATGTTTACAAAGTAAGAAGTCTTCCGGATCATACGGGCACAGCGGGGATCGAACCCGCGGCCTCCTGCTCGACAAGCAGGCGCTCTACCGCTGAGCCATGCGCCCTTGCCGATGGAGGGACTTGAACCCCCAACCCCGAAGGGACTGGTTTCTAAAACCAGCGCGTATGCCAATTTCGCCACACCGGCGATTCGGCCGGCGGGATTCGAACCCGCAACCTCTCCGTTATGAGCGGAGCGCTCAACCCTTGAGCTACGGCCGAGGGTTACAGATACCTGGCCGAAAAGGCTTGCGGCGGCATCATAGCTTCAGGCGCAAAAGGGAAACCGTCAAAATAAAAAAGGAAGCCTACCAAGAACAGCAGGAAACCGAGTGTTAGGGGAAGAAACGCTTTTCAACCCAACCCAAGAAGCTTATCGTATCGGTATCGGGGGAGGATAGCCCGAACCAACACGAACAGGTACGCCGAAACAAGCACCTTAATCCCAAAGCTGAGTTCGCTAGGAATAGGAAGGAACGCGGAGTCTCACCCGCCTAGGAAGAGCGAAACCCAGAGCGCCGACATAAGAAGCATGTTTGCGTACTCACCCAAGAAAAACAGGGCGAAAGTTACCGAGGAATACTCCGTGTTGTACCCAGACACCAGCTCAGCCTCCGCCTCTGGTAAATCAAATGGGGCCCTGTTTGTCTCTGCGAGGATGGAAACAAAGAAGACCACGAATAGCGGCAGCAGAGGCAGGGCGTACCAAGAAGCTATGTAGCACTGGCTCGCAACTATTGTGGTGAGACTTAGACTGCCCGAACACAAGCAAACGCCTAAGATAACGAACCCCATGGCTATCTCGTAAGAGATCATCTGAGCCGCGGAACGCACGGCCCCCATGAAGGAGTATCGGGAGTTACTAGACCAACCCGCGAGTATAATACCGTACACGCCGAGAGAGGATACGGCGAATAAATACAAAAGCGACAGATCTATATCCGCCGCAACAACCCCGAAACCAAAGGGCATAACCGCCCAGCCCATAATACTCAACACAAACGTAAGGTAAGGGCTGAACAAAAATAAGAATGTGTTGGCTCTCCGCGGTATAATAGCCTCCTTTATTATAAGCTTTAAACCGTCTGCCAGGGGCTGCAAAAGACCCCAAGGACCTACAACGTTTGGACCTAGGCGGCGCTGTATTGAGGCCATTACCTTACGCTCCGCAAGAGTGTAATAGGCAACGGCTACCAATAGGAGTACCACCACAGCCAAGGTTAGCAAAAGCTGCCCGATGAATCAAAGAGTAAAGCTAGTGGTAAGACCTGTCATGATGCTAAGTTCCACCTAGGCTCCGCCGGGATTCGAACCCGGGACCTATCGGTTAACAGCCGAGCGCTCTACCGCTGAGCTACAGAGCCTGGAATGCTTCTAAGGAAGGAGGGATTCGAACCCCCGGCCTCCTGCTCCCAAAGCAGGCGTGCTGCCCCTGTACCACTTCCTTATGAGGCGGGAGGGATTCGAACCCCCGGTGCAGCGCACTCTTGATTTCAAATCAAGCGCCTTCGACCGCTCGGCCACCGCCCCGTTAAGGCCTATTAAGGGTACGCCGGCAGCTTTAAGCCGCGAAGAAAAAACACCGCGTAGCCTTTTCTGTTAAAGGACAGGCTTAGGAAGGTCGCGGAGCTGTCGTCTCCAAAACCTGTAAGGCTGCCGTTAAACGCCTTCGAAGAGCCTAAAAAAAACTCTAGGTGCGCCAGCCTATAGGACGCGCCCACTTCCTGAGGTGATCCTAAGAGCCCCCTAAAGTTTGCTGAATTGTAGAAAGAAAAATTGAGCAAACAGGAAATTGCAGCGTACGCTGAAGACCTTCTCAATGTTATACAAGACCCCGCCAAGAAGGACTCTTTGGATCGACGGTTTACCCTAACAGAAACCCGAGAGGGGCCTCCCGAGATGGATGCAAGAACGCCCGCCCCCGAAGAGAGAGCTCGCGAACTCTTCGTGTCCGGGGAGGTAGATATTCGTAGAGCGCCCAGTTTTGGGCAAAGGTGGGCATTTGTCTGGGCTTGCCTAGACAGATGCAGGTATCGAAGGACCTTATAGTGATACGTTTGCAGCGTCACTCTTTGCGGAAAACGTAGATAACCGCAGCTCCACGTTGGTAAACGCGGCCCTGCCACCCCCTAGGTAAAGCATAAACTTAATAGCGCTTACGTGAACACCTGAGGAAGACACTCGAAACGCCAAACGAGCCCTGTGCCTAGAAAACAAAAAGGTATCCCCCGTTTTTTTGTACACAAAAGGCGAACGGATGACGGATATGCGCTTACGCAAGGGGCGCCATCTATTAGCCGAACGGAAACCAAACGAGCGAACTAAAACCGAGCGGCGCGAGCCCGCCTTTGCGAGCGCCCGCGAGAGCCGAAAGTAGCGTTCCAGGGACCGCGAAGTCTGTCGGCAAGCCCTGGCTAAATCACGCCTGCTAGTGCTAGTCAGGTTTAAGACAAAGATCACAATATGTAAAAGAGCAGAAGGTGTGCTCGGGAGCGGGTTTGAACCGCTGACCTCGGGATTTTCAGTCCCACGCTCTGCCCCTGAGCTACCCGGGCTGCCGGCGGGGGGACTCGAACCCCCAACCTATTAAGGACCGGTTTTTGAAACCGGCGCGTATGCCGATTCCGCCACGCCGGCTACACTCCCCACGGGAATCGAACCCGTGTTTACCCCATGAAAAAGGGTTGTCCTAACCACTAGACGAGGGGAGCACGAGGGCGGCAGGAATCGAACCCGCGCTTTTAGTTTTGGAAACCAACGCCCTGCCATTAGACTACGCCCCCTGTGGGTGCTGGGACTCGAACCCAGAACCAACGGGTTAAAAGCCCGCTGCTCTGCCGTTGAGCTACACCCACAGTCTTCGGGCGGAATCGAACCGCCAACTCCCGGTTTTGCAAACCGGTGCTCTGCCGTTGAGCTACGAAGACATACGGCTGGCGGGAATCGAACCCACGACCCTTCCGTTATGAGCGGAGCGCTCTACCCCTGAGCTACAGCCGTCTGAAACACTGTTCAGTTTATTCGTACAATCACGGAGCATCTGGCCACAGCGAGGGTGCGCTGCAGTTGTCGTAAAGGGGCCAAAATCACGCTTCCGTAGAAAACAAGAGGCCTCAAGAGACCCATAAGCCTAGCGCTATAAGGTTAGAGTTCCCCACAAGGCGCAAAAACGCTTCTTCCTTAGAAGCGCCCCTAATCCTTTGAGCAGCCAGCCCGAATCAAAACGACTTGTAACCAAAGTCATCATAGAATCATTTGGATACAGGCTTGTTAGTAATCTTGTTGTCCGGTCTAGAGTAGTGCATATGGCCCCGGGCGGAATCGAACCGCCGTTACGCGCTTATCAGGCGCGGGTTTTGCCACTAAACTACGGGACCTGGGGCCAACCTTGGCTATATCTCTAGGGCCCCCGCTCACCACACACAAGCAAACCCTAGAGCTAGCTCCAATAGAAAGTCTACACCTGCCCACAAGGCAAAGGTATCCGCCGCCCCTGCATTAAGAGCTCAGGGTAATAGCAGGACTACCTCTAAGTCGAATACGATAAACATTATACCCAACAAGTAAAAATGTATGCTAAATTCCGCCCGACAGTCGTCGAATGGGTCGAAGCCGCACTCATAGGGAGACAGCTTCTCCGAATCTAGCGATCTAGATTGCGAGAATAAAAAGGTCAAAAGCATCAAAACGGCGCCTAAGGCCACACCTAAACACAAAAAGACAATAACGTTTGTGTACTCCGCTGTGTAAGTCTGCATCTATCTGTCAACCTCTCCAAAAACGATATCCTGTGTACCAATAATGGCGACCACATCGGCTAGCATCTGGCCTTTGGACATGGCGTCTAGCCCCGCAAGGTGCGAAAAGCCGGGCGCCTTTATCTTGCACCTATACGGACGGTTGCTGCCATCAGAAACAAGGTAGACGCCAAACTCTCCCTTTGGCGCTTCGATACCCGCGTACGCCTCCCCCGCGGGCACCGTGAACCCTTCGGTAAAGAGCTTAAAATGATGTATAAGGGACTCCATACGGCCCTTCATATGAGCCCTGCCCGGGCTTGAAACCTTGCCATCATCCACGGTAACATGACCCGTCGGCATATTCTCAAGGCACTGATATATTATGCGTATGCTCTGCCGCATCTCTTCTATACGGACGAGATACCGGTCGTAGCAGTCACCCGAGGTGCCCACGGGCACCTCAAAATCTAGCTCCCCGTATACCTCGTAAGGCCGTGACTTTCGCAAGTCCCAACGGATGCCTGAACCCCGTAGCATTACCCCGCTGAACGATAAGTTCGCGGCCATGCTCGCGCTTACGGGACCTACACCAACAAGGCGTTGTTTTCAGATACGATTATCTGTAAGCAGCTCCTCGATCTCGTCTATACGCGAGCCAAACTGAGAAGCAAACTCGTATATGTCATGCGAAAGACCCATAGGCATATCTAAAGAGACCCCTCCTGGACGTATGTAGGCCGCGTGCATACGAGCGCCGGATACACGCTCGTAAAACTCCATAAGCTTCTCTCGCTCCTCGAAGGCCCAAAGAAATGGCGTCAAAGCCCCTACGTCTAAAGCGTGGGTTGTTAAGGAAAGCAGGTGGTTAAGCAGGCGGGTAAGCTCGCAAAAAAGAACCCGAATATACTGGGCCCTGCGAGGGATTGGCTTCTTCATGAGGCGCTCCACGGCAAGCGAATAGCCGTGTTCCTGCGCCATCATGGAAACGTAGTCTAGGCGATCAAAGTAAGGAAGCGCCTGTATGTATGTTTTGTACTCTATAAGCTTTTCGGTCCCCCTGTGAAGGAGGCCTATGTGCGGATCAGCACGAACAACCCGCTCCCCGTCGAGCTCTAAGACCAGGCGCAAAACGCCATGAGCTGCGGGGTGCTGCGGGCCAAAGTTTAAACTAATGTTCTGGATTCGAGACTCTCTTGTTTGCTCAAGCAGCACGCGCCTAGTGTAGCTCGGCGGCGTCCTTTATGTAAAGACAGATAAGCACGGTAAACACGTAAGCCTGAAGAAAAGCGACCGCCAACTCCAAGACGCAAACGGCCGAAATGACCGCTAACGGACCTAACCCGATGAGTATCCAAGCACCCCCTGATGTAAGCATCTGCCACGCAAAGCCCGCCAAAATCTTAAGCAATGTGTGACCCGCCATCATGTTAGCAAACAATCGGATAGAAAGACTTAGCACCCGAGCTGCGTACGAAACGGTTTCTATCATGATGATAAAAGGGCTGATAAACACGGGGCAGCCTGGTGGCAGAAAAATCGCCAGGAAGCCCAACCTATGGATTGCGGCGCCAACGATGTTTACCCCTATAAAGCTAGCCAAGGCAACAGCGAGGGTTGCCGCAAGAGAGCTAGTCACGGTAAAGCTGTAAGGCACCATGCCCACAAAGTTAGAAAAAAGCACAAAAAAAAAGACTACGAACACGTAAGGGACGAAGACTAGCAGAATCTTGTGCTTAGCCGCTGTGTTTTCTTTCACAAGGCCGCTAGCAAACTCTAGTAGGAGCTCACAGGCTACCTGCATAGTACGGGTGGGAACCAAACGGCCCGAAACTAGAGGATACTTGCAAAAGTACCACAACAGCAGCAATAGGATAAGGACAAACAAAGACGCGTTTGTTAAAATGTTTAAAGCAAAGGGTTGCCCGCTGCTGGGATCACAGAAGATAAAAGTAACTAAACCATTAACCTCAAACTGCTCTAGAGGACTTGAAAGCACTAACCTCGGGTGCGACTGGCCTTACTCAGACTAGACCCCTCGCTGGTCCTAAACCATAGTATAACCAGCGACAGGCCTATGGCCGATTCGGACGCGGCGGCGACCAAAACCATCAGGGCGTAGAGTTGACCAAAAGGGTTTACGCGCAAAAGCGACGCTCCGCATAACATCAACACGATTCCTAATAGCGCCATTTCTAAGAAGACCAGAAGCAAAAGAAGGCTGCGCTTGTTGGTTATCAAACCAAACAAGCCCGTGCAATACACACCCGCCCCCAATAAACAAGCGTATTTTTTCAGCAACATTAAAGAGAAGAACGCAACAACGAACGCTTTAACCCTTCCAGCTTGGTAGAGTCTACGGGACTCACCGTATCAGGCTGGGTTAGCGAAAGTGGCCGCGAAAGCGTACCCGGAAAGGGGTGATCAGAGAGTCGGCCCAAACCCGCGTAGGTTTGAGCCCTAAAAGCCGAGACTAAGCTCGTAAATTTAGACATGGAGTAAACAAACAGGGGCAGCGATACGAAAAAAAACGCGAACAACGAGAGCGCCTGGTTAAAAAACGTAACTGTATCTAGCTGTGGCATGCGGGACCCATAGCGCCAACCTAAACTAAAAGCAACAAAACCATCCCCCCAACCATAAGAGTAAGGTATGCATGTATGTATCCCGATTGCAAGTATTTCGCCGCTTTTGAAAGCTTGAATGTTAATCGACCTATCCCAGTAGGGCCCACCTGCTCGATAAACCCCTTATCCAGGGAACGGAAAAAAACCGAGTATCCCAACGCTAACGCCGGAGACACAAACAGGCGGTTATACGCCTTGTCAAAATGCCACTTGTCTCACAACAAGGTGGTCACCGGCCTAAGGCCTAAGACGAAACGCGAGACCCCAGAAGCCGCACAAGAGTAGAGTAGCAAGGCTAGAAGCACCCCTGACAAGCTCAACACCGCGGGCGCCGACTTATAAACGAAGGGTGCAAATTCTGCGCCGAGATCGTAGCATCGCTCGGGAGAGACGTACGCAAACGACGAGGTAAAGCTTGATCCTAACCCGATAAACATGTCTTTAAACAGATAACCCGAAAAGATGCTGCCCACGGATAAAACGCCCATAGGAAACAACATAGCGGGCCCGGGCTCATGGGCAGCGGCGGCGACCGTACGGGGGGCGCTTGGAGGACGTACGAACGCCAAGAATATAAGCCTAAACGAATAGAAAGAGGTTAACAGGGCCGTCACAGAACCTAGGGTATACGCAAAAGAACCCGAGACTGTGTAGGCACCCGCAGCCGTCTCGAGAATAAAATCCTTTGAATAAAACCCCGAGAGGAACGGGAAACCCCCCAACGACAAAGAGCCTAATAAAACGCACGCGTACGTAGCGGGCATAATCCGAGCCGAACCTCCCAACCTGCGCATATCTTGCTCATCCCCCCAACCGTGGATAAGCGAACCCGCGCTCAAAAAAAGTAGCGCCTTGAAGAAAGCGTGATTAAACAAGTGAAACAGGCCCGCCCCATAGTTGGAAAGGCCGCAAGAAAAAAACATGTATCCTAATTGACTACAAGTAGAATAAGCGATAACCTTCTTTATATCATGCTGTAGGAGCGCTATTGTCGCTGCTACAAAAGCTGTAAGCGCCCCAACCACGGCAACTACGCCCAAACTAAACGAGGAATACTCGAACAAGGACGAGCAGCGAACCACTAAAAAGACTCCCGCTGTAACCATCGTAGCTGCGTGAATCAGAGCCGACACGGGTGTCGGACCTTCCATAGCGTCCGGCAACCAAGTGTGCAACCCGAGCTGGGCTGACTTTCCCATGGCGCCAAGAAATAACAGCAAGCAAAGAGCGTCTAACCCGTACTTGCTTGAAAGCCACGGCGCTACAGCAAAGGCCCCTCCCAGGCTCAGGGTATTAGTATAAAAAAATAAAAGCCCTAGCCCTAAGACAATAAAAACGTCAGCTACTCGATTAACCAGCACCGCCTTGATGGCTGCCTTGCCCGCTTTAATTCGGGTGTACCAAAAGCTAATCAACAAGTAAGAGCACAAACCTACACCCTCTCACCCGAAAAAAAGTTGGAGCAACCCATCCGCGGTTACAAGGGCCACCATAAAAAAAGTAAAGAGTGAAATGTAAGAAAAAAACCGGCCTACATGAGGATCTGCACCCAAGTACTCCGACGAGTAAACGTGCACCAAAAACGAGACCGTGGTTACTACTATAAGCATAGTCGCGGACAGCGCGTCTATCGCCAAGCACCAGTCGGCCCCTAAGCACCCCGAGTGCACTCAAGGAAAAAGCGGAGAGTATATGGCACCTCCTCAAAAAGCCACATTACAGAAGGTAACCCAAGAAACTAGCGCCGTCAAAAAAAGAGACAAAAACGACGCCCTAACACAACCGGAAGATCCGAGGTACCGGCCAAAAAGACCGCAAAGGATAGAGTTAAGCAATGGCAATAAGATCACAAGAGCGTGCACGGCCCGTAACTCGGGGAAGCCTGCGAAAGTGCTTCTTCTTCCGGCGCCCCGTACGGCGAACCTTTGCAGAGATGCAACCGTTAAAGGGCCCTCTAAACGACTGAATCGCTCATAAAAACCGCATACCCCCGTCTAGCAAACCTAGCACGGCTTGCTTTTTTGGTCCCTTAACGTACAGTACGTACGAAGCCTGGCGGCGCTCACGCTTACGCAGAAAACGCCGCGCAAAATCTTTAGCGAAGGTATACGAAGCTATATCTAAGCGGCGCTCGTAGCCTGGGTACGCTCGCGACTTTCTAACAGAAGCGAGACCCTCTAGGCGGCCCCGCCGAACAACAGAGATTCGGCAATTGTTGCGCGATGAGCAAACCGACACATAATTTTCTGGCGCTAACGGCTGAGAAACCTCTAGCAATCTTAGCTGACTCGTAGGACGCAAGGTTTTCATAAGATTAAACTAACCGCCGTGCTCGCAGCACTATGTCCTGGGCCCCCGCCGCGGAAACCTCCCTAGGCAGCACCCCCTTAATGCGCGTGCCTAGGGTCTTCTTTTGTTTTTCGTCGACTAGAACGACCTTCGTGCGAGCAAATCGTATACCGTCTCCCGATTTTCGAGCAATCCGCTTAGCGGTGGAGCCCACTAAGAATCAATTAACCCGGCGCTTTATGTTTTTTCGTCGGCTAACTCGTTTTTTTATGGTAGCCTTAACAAAATTTGCCAAGCTTGTCTTCCTATGCGTGTTTTTTTTCTTATTTGTATGGATGCACAACGCCTTTAGAGCGTCACTGTTATCACCGACTCACAACAAGCTTTCTTTTTGTATCATAATTAAGCAGCGCCTTTACGAACACCATACTTAGACCGGCCCTTAGACCGGCCCTTAACGGGAGCCAAATCTTTTACCCCCCGAACAGCCTTATAACGCACCCCCGGTAAGTCCTTTACATTACCACCCCGTATCAAAACCACTGAAAAGGGGCTTAAGTTGTGACCTTCTCCCGGTATGTGCGCATAAATAACACGCTTGTTTGATAAACGAACCCTCGCCACCCGACGTTTAGCAGAATTTGGCTTTTTAGGACTTCGCGTAAGCAAACGCATGCAAACACCACGCTTATGCGGGCACCGCATCAAAGCCTTCTTAAGGTTCTTACGAGCTTTATACTTTCGGGGATTTGCTCCCATTTGATTGGACGTAGCCATTACAATTTCTTAACACCTGGCAGCATTCCCCCAAGAGAAAGCTGCCTAAACCGGATTCTTGACAGGCAAAACAGGCCCACGATACCGCCAGAACGGCCCGTATCCACGCACAGGAACACTTTGTTGCCCCCACCCACAGCTCGTAAGCCTAGTCGTAAGAAAGAATTTACGCGCGCACGGCGGGGCAATCGCGAACACGAAACTGATCGCAAAGAGACGGTCTCTTGTATAAGCCCTAAGCATTTAAAGTACACGACCCTCTTGCAAGGGCACGGGGCCTTGCCTAAAAACCCAAAGCTTTACCCCAAAAGCCCCAAATTTGGTGGCGACGAGTCGATAAGAGTAATCGACGCTGTGGCGGAACTGCTGAAAGGGTATCAAACCCATACGAAACATCCGCCGCCGCGCCCGCTTGGGGCGGCGGCGGCGAGTATTGATTTTACCCGAGATAGCCAACCGGATGCCTTTAATCGACGCGTATCGCTTAAAGCTGATGTTAAAAGTTAGCTTTATGAACCGAAAAACCACCCAATGGCGTCGATGCTTGCGGAAGAGATCGCACACAACTCTAGTAACTAGTGACGCGTTAGACGAAGAAAAACCTAGTTTAATTAGTGCGGCTGAGCAAAAGAAAAAGCGATTCGTCCTAAAGCGGTTAGGGCGACGACCTGGGGACATGGACTTGGTCAAAGACACCTGACGACGACGAGTACCCTTCAGCCAAGCCTGCAACAAATGCATCCTAAACACGAAGAGCCTCTCAAACAAGGAAGTGAACGTATTACGCAGCTCTCAAAGCTGGGCCACTCCTGGTAGAGAATCCACGAAAAGGTGCAGCACGCAAATGAACCCCTTGTCGAGTAAACTGGACCAGAATACGCGCCTATTTCGATACAAGAAGAAACGCGACGCCGCGAAAAAAGCGGCATCAGAAAGATTGGACCTAAACCCCGACGTGTTGTAAGGGTTTGGTAATGTCGTGCGCCAGGTTTCTAAATAACCCAAACGCAAGCCTAAAGGGTTTGTACGCTTACCCACGCGCTACCAACGATAGGTAGCGTTATGGCGGTTCCGAGCAACCGACCTGGTCAAGTTTTTTCGCCATTTATACATAATAGAGTTGCCCAAAAAAGCATCGAACAGTTCCCCTTCTAATCGCTCTTGAAGCGTTGAACCTTTTCGAGCTCGGAAGGCCCTAAGGAACCATCGAACACTGTGCTTATACCCTTTATGAGGAGACACCCTGTAAGGTATGCCCTTAACCCGCTTGCCCATACGGTAAACCCTAACCCAAAACAAGGGACGTAACTTGTGAAAAAGGTAGCCCAAAGCTAAAGCGGGACGCGCCAACCGTGCCTTAAGCCTAATCGACCTAAAAGCCGAGTACACTAATGCCCGGTTTCGAGCCCTGCTTTTAAGCGGCATTCCTCCAACAACTTTCTTGACGAATCACGACCTTAAAAGGGGATCGGGACGATTGTACTTCCTCGAAATTACATTATTAGAAACGAATGGCTTTGGTTTAGACACGCAGAATTAAAGAGGCGGAACAGTGAATCGCGGACATAACGGGCTGTGGATAAAGCCCCAACCCCAGACTCAACAGTATTAGATACCCCAAAACGAAAACCTCGTGCTGAGTCAAGTCTGGGAATAAGCCCGCATAACGAGTCTTAAGCGCACCAAAACACACTCGATTGTAGAGCCACAACGAATAAGCGGCGCCCAAAACCATGCCTAAAGATGCTAGAACTCCCGCGAACAAAGACCGTTGGATCAAACCTAAAAACACCAATATCTCCCCAACGAAATTACTAGTTCCCGGCAACCCCATGTTAGCTAACGAAAAGAATAGGAAACACGCTGAGAAAGCCGGCATCACCTGAGTAAGCCCCCCGTAATACCGAACCAAACGTGTGTGAAACCTATCATACAAGACCCCTACAATCAAAAACAAGGCGCTAGAAACAACGCCGTGGCCTATCATCAATAAGATAGAGCCCTCCAAGCCCTGAATGTTTAACGAGAACAAGCCTATTAACCCGAGACTCATGTGAGCTACCGACGAATAAGCTATAATCTTTTTTAAGTCCACCTGCCGTAAAGTCGTTAACGAGCTATAAACCACGCTAACTGAACCGAGAGTCAAAACTAAAGGCACGTAATAACTTGACGCCTCCGGAAAAACCGGTAGCACAAACCGAAGAAATCCGTACCCCCCTAACTTTAATAGAATACCCGCCAGAATAACAGACCCCGAGGTTGGGGCTTCCACGTGCGCTTCTGGAAGCCAAATGTGAAACGGCACTACAGGAACCTTAACAGCAAACGCTATAAAAACGAGCAATCACAAGATAAGCTGCTCTGTCTCAGAGAAGCTATGGGCGTGAAGCGCGTACACGCACGTAGTACCGAGCTCTGAATACATGTAAAGCAAGCCTAACAACATCAAGATAGACCCCACGAGAGTGTAATAAAAGAGGTAGTATGCCGCCCGCAGCTTACGCGACCTAGACCCCCAGATACCTATGAGCAGGAACATGGGGATCAAGATCCCTTCGAAGAACGCGTAAAACGCGATCAAATCTAAAACAGAAAAAGCCGCTATAAGAAGGGACTCCATCAACAAGAAAACCGCCACAAACAAATTCGAACGCCCCGAGAGATAGGACAACGACGACGACAAGCATATAGGTACTAGCAAAGTCGTTAACAAAATCAGGTACAAAGATATTCCGTCTATACCTAAACGCAACGCAACGCCCGAAGACGCAAATCAAGACACGGACTCTACAAACTGATAACGGGGATCTAAATTATCAAAGAGCGCTCATAAAACTAGCGACAACGCAAACACTATAGAACTAATGAAAACCCCTAACCGGCCAGCGGCGACCGGCGGCAAGGCAAAACATACAACAGAACCTACTAAAGGCGAAAGAGATAACAACAAGAGCATTACCGCCGAAGCGGTTGTTAACAGATGGAGCCAACCGGAATCGAACCCGCGACTAACGGGACTGCTCACGCTGAGACTGCAGCAAAAATACAGCGCCCATCATGGCCAACAAGAGCAAAAGACCCGAGACGACGTATAAGGGAAAAACCGACACATCTAAACTCTGGTAAGCGCAGCTCTCTGGAAAGAGGGATGCTAAGTCATTGCTGCTCAAGAATGTCTCGACCCAGGCATCAAAGATAGGGCCTAGATTTGCCGGTGCGACTAAAGACTTAACCGACTCATAGACTATCTTAAACACGCCCGCCGTAAGCGCTAACGAAAACACATGAGGCACGTAATCTAGACCCCGGGAAGGTCTCGCGTAGCTTTCTCGAATCACGGCAAGGGTAATTACCACAACGTGTAACAAACGCTGCACGTCAAGGGTCATTACCTCAAAGAGTAACAAAATAGCTATAGGCCCCACGCACACAATTATTAGCACGTGGCCTACAAAATCTAGACCCATCCACACTAAGAGAGCCCCCGAAAAGAAGAACGCACCCACTAAAGAGACCAATGAGTGCACTATGTTTCTTGAAAAGAAGGTAAACGCGACAAAAGCGGCTATTATAAACAAGAGTATCATATCTATTTTCATGAAGCAGGAAAACTGAAAACCCTAAATTCGTGAGCAAACTCAACGGACTCGTAAATAACACGACTCGGAAAATTCCGTTAGGGGGAAATCTTTTCTTAACGGACGCCCGTAAAACCTATCCTTCTCAGGATCTCCGATAAAAAATACCCCGAATAAATCCCAAGCCTCTCGCTCCATTCAGTCAGCACGGGCAAACACTGGCACCGCCTCCGCACCCTCTGAAACCGTTAGGCGTAAAGAAATACGGCACGGATACTTTATGCCCAAAAGATTATACACCAACGAAAAGCGATTTTTGCTCGAAGGGCGATCAATAACAGTAAAAGAGGAGCCTGAAGAACTCTGCAAGAACATAAGCACGCGTACCACGTCCTCAGCTTTAACGCGCAGAACTAGATCCCAACCCTGAGCACGTGAACCGTAACACACAGGAAACAAGACGTTGTTTAGTCACTTAGAGAAATTATCAAGCAGCACGACGCAACACGTGCGTGTATTCTGGGAATTTTAGTCCGGACCGCACATTTTTCCAAACTAAAACGATGTAGCCATCTGCTACAACCCTAGAATCTTTTAGGGGAGGCTTCCCGCTTATATGCTCTCAGCGGTTGTTAACAGATGGAGCCAACCGGAATCGAACCGATACCCCCTGCTTGCAAAACAGGTGTTCTGCCGTTTAACTATGGCCCCTTGGCGGCCAGCGGGAATCGAACCCGCGCCTCGGAACCCACAACCCCGCGTCTTACCACTGGACTATGGCCGCCAAAAAATAAACTAAAACTTGCGGCCCACCCGCGAAGAACGGGACGGCTTACGCAAAACCAGACCATCTCCGTTAACCTCACGCTGAGACTGCGTCAAAAATACAGCGCCCATCATGGCCAACAAGAGCAAAAGACCCGAGATGAATAAGAAAGGAAAACCCGGCAAATATAAAGTAAAGTAGAGGGATGCTAAGTTATTGCTGCTCAAGGCTGTAGCGACCCAGGCATCAAAGATGGGGCCTAGATTTGCCGGTGCCACTAAAGGCTCAACCGACTCATAGACTATCTTAAGCACGCCCGCCGTAAACGCTAACGAAAACACATGAGGCACGTAATCTAGAACCCAGGAAGGACTCGCGTAACTTTCTCGATTCACGTCAAGGGTCATTACCACAAAGAGTAACAAAATGGCTATAGCCCCCACGTACACAATTATTAGCACGTAACCTAAAAACTCTAAACCCATCCACACTAAGAGAGCCCCCGAAAAGAAGAACGCACCCACTAAAGAGACCAAGGAGTACACCATGTTTCTTGAAAATAGGGTAAACGCGACAAAAGCGGCTATTATAAACAAGAGTATCATATCTATTTTCATGAAGCAGGAAAACTGAAAACCCTAAATTCTTGAGCTAACTCAACGGGCTCGTAAACTACCCGCCGGACGCCCGAGTCGTAACACGACTCGAAATAGCCCGTTAGGGGGAAATCTTTTCTTAACGGATGCCCGGAAAACCCATAATCCGTAAGGATGCGACGCAAGTCGGGGTGTCCTATAAAAAATACCCCGAATAAATCCCAAGCCTCTCGCTCCATTCAGTCAGCGCCGGCAAACACTGGCACCGCAGAAGGCACCCCCGCACCCTCTGAAAGCGTTAGGCGTAAAAAAATACGGCACTGATACTTTAAGCTCAAAAGATTATACACCAACGAAAAGCGATTTTTGCTCGAAGGGCGATCAATAACAGCCAAGTCCGACAAAACCTTAAAAGAGGAGCCTGAAGAACTCTGCAAGAACATAAGCACGCGTACCACGTCCTCAGCTTTAACGCGCAGAACTAGATCCCAACCCTGAGCACGTGAACCGTAACACACAGGAGACAAGGCGTTGTTTAGCCACTTAGAGTAATTATCAAGCAACACGACGCAACACGTGCGTGTATTCTGGGAATCTTAGTACGGACCGCACATTTTTCCAAACTAAAACGATCTCGCCTATGTAGTCATCTGCTACAACCCTAGAATCTTTTGGGGGAGGCTTCCCGCTTATATGCTTTCAGCGGTTATCCCCACCGGCGTAGCTGCCCGGCGGTGCTAAGGATACATCCAAAACAACCGGTCACCATTGGCCGGTGGCGCCCGATCCTCCCGTACTAGGACGCCCACCCGCAATTCACGTCGCGGTAGATAGGGACCAAACTGTTTCACAACGTTCTAAACCCAGCTCACGTACCGCTTTAATCGGCGAACAGCCGAACCCTTGGAACCGCCTACAGCTCCAGGATGCGATGAGCCGACATCGAGGTGCCAAACAACCCCGGCGATTTGGTCTCTTAGGGGTTATTAGCCTGTTATCCCTGGCGTACCTTTTATCCGTTGATCGACGACCTTTCCGCGCAGCATCGTCGGGTCACTATGGCCGACTTGCGTCCCTGATCGACCTGTCAGTCTTTCAGTCAGGCGAGCTTTTACCATTGCGCTCTTACTCCGAATATCGGATCGAGCTCACCATTGCGCGCCCCCGTTACCCTTTAGGAGGCGGCCACCCCAGCCAAACTACCAACCATGCAAGGGGCCCGAATAAAGGACAAGGACGGTATCTCACTAACGCTTCTTAAAGACAAGCTCCCGCCTATGCTGAACAAGCCCGCAATCCGGGCAACGCAAGGTTATAGTAAAGGTGCACAGGGTCTTTCCGTCCGGCCGCGACATCCCCGCATCTTCACGAGGAATTCAATTTCACCGAGCCGGCACTTGAGACAGTGAAGAAGTCATTACGCCATTCGTGCAGGACGGAACTTACCCGCCAAGGAATTTCGCTACCTTAGGACCGTCAGAGTTACAGCCGCCGTTTACCGAGGCTTATACTAGGCGCAAACACGCTTCGCTTTCGCCCAATGGCACCGGGCAGGCGTCAGACCCTATACGTCATGTTGCCATTTCGCAGGGTCCTGTGTTTTTAATAAACAGTTGCTCCTTCTTTGTTTTAAACGCCCCGCGTTACCGGGGCCCCCCTCATCCCGAAGTTACAGGGTCAATTTGCCGAGTTCCTTAAGTGCCGTTATCTCGATCACCTTGATGTACTAGATCTGCCCACCTGCGTTGGTTTGGTACGGTCAGCATTATTTCCAAGCCGTTATCGTTTTCGAATAGGGCGCGCCATCGAGCAACCCGTACGGGTTGTCTCTTAGGAACCGATTCACGCTGCCAGGAATGTCCGTTTGCAGCAAACCTTGGGCTTTCGGTGATCTCCGTTCTCAGAAGATTTTAGTTACTCATGCTAACATTGTTACCTCACAATCGTCCACTCTTGTCACAAAAACCACGCTTTCGCGCCAGCTTCAACCAATCATGAGCATTCTGCTACCCCGCGTTAAAAACGCAGCCGTGGCTTCGGTTGACAGCTCTATCTCCGTTAATTTTTGGCAACACGTGGCTAGTCCCATAATCTTTAACGATTTCTTTAACGGATGGCTGCTTCTAAGCCCACCGCTAGGGTTGTTTTCGCCGAAGCCGCCTTTAACTTAGCCGCCATTAAGAACCTTATCCTACGGTCTGGGCTGTTTCCCTCTTGGCCACGGATCTTATCACCCGCGGCCTGTCTGCTGCACAGGTATTCGTAGTTTAAGCACTGTCAGTAAAGCCAACGCCCCCATCGAGAACCCAGAGCCCTACCCCCATAAAATTGCAACGCTCTGCTAAAACAGATTTCGCAGAAAACCAGCTATTTCCGAGTTTGATTAGCCTTTCACCCCTAGCCGCAGGTCTTCCCTGGATTTTGCCACATCCTAGGGTTCGGCCCTTCAGACCCCCTTTAGCCTGCCTGCGGATAGATCACCCGGTTTCGGGTTTAACGCATGAGACTAAACGCTCTTATCGAACTCGCTTTCGCTACGCGTACCTTGCGTTACGCTCGCCGCACACGTTAACTTGTTAGCCCATTATGCAAAAGGTACACCACCTTGATTGAAGACTTAAGGATTTTAGCCCTATTTCACTCCCCAGATAGGGGTTTTCTTTCAGCTTTCCCTCACGGTACTGGTTCACTATCGGATATTTGCGTGTCTAACTAGAGGGCGGTACCCCTTTTTTCAGCCAAAAAGGCCTACTTTTTTTCGTTAACCAAGGGCTGTCACCTCCACTGGCTCGGTATTGAATAACTGTTATCAGCCCCAACCGATCTATAGCCTTTCCCAAGTTCGCTCGCCGCTACTTCCGGGCCCTAATTTAGTATACACCGGGTACTTAGATGTTTCAGTTCTCCGGGTAGCTATTTTCTTTCTCGGTATACTTTTCGCAATACGCGCCGAACACAAACACCTAGCCATCCATCCTTAAGCAAGTGAATAAAGCACTACTCGAGCGTTAACCCGCAATTGTGCCACGCAACATGAGCTAAACCGGCCGCCAACTTGATCTTTCTTAGTGCAAGCGGCAGTGACTAATCGAGTTCGAAATGTTTTCGGGTATGCACGCCCCGCAAAGGCAACCGGCTTCAACGCAGAGTGGCTAAATCAAAGCCCGCTTGCGCACAATATATATACTTTCTCCAGCTACAGGTTCCCCTACAACTACCTTGTTACGACTTCGCCCCGATCGTCGACCCCACTATCAAAAGTTGGCTATCCGCTAAACGATACGCATTCACCAATATTTCTTCAAGCAAAGCTGTCTTTCCGGGCGTGACGGGCGGTGTGTACAAAGCTCGATCACGTATTCACCGCGCCGTTATGATACGCGATTACTAGCGATTACGCCTTCATGTTGCCAAGTTTCAGGCAACAATCCGAACCTAGCCGCGCGTTAAAGCCTTGCTTAATCAAGCATCACGCTGTACGCGGCCATGTGACACATGTGTAGCCCAGCTCATTAGGGCCATGACGACCTGGCGTAGTCCCTGCCTACCTAGAACCTACCATTATTTAAATAGCAGTGCCTTAATCAAGGAGGGGTCTTGCTTCCGTTTTTGTAAGGAGTTAACCAAACGCCTTACGACACGGGCTGACGACGGCCATGCAACACCTGGTAATACAAGAGCTGGTAATGTTTGACGCGGATTATCGGATTAAACCGCATGCCCCACCGCTGGTGCGAACTCCCGTCAATTCCTTTAAGTTTTAATCTTGCGACCGTACTCCCCAGGCGGGATCTTTAATGCGTTAACTTGACAGAAGTTTGCCGAGACCCATCGTTGACGGCGCAGACTACCGGGGTGTCTAATCCCGTTCGCTCCCTGCGCTTCCGTGCTTTAGCGTCAGTTTGATCCAGCCAGCCGCCTTCGCCGTGCTGGTGTTCGTCTCAGTGTCCCCGGATTTTACCCCTCTTCTGAGAATTCCGCTGACCTCTATCAAACTCTAGCTTGCTATGGCAAAAGTCACACAAGGGTTTGGCCCCAGGTTTTCGCAAAAGCCCTCGAGCAAACCGCCTACACACACTTTACGCCCAGTCAATGCGAATAACACTCGCCCCCCCCGTTTTACCGCGGCTGCTGGCACGGGGTTAGCCGGGGCTCCTCAGCCGGCTACCGTCGTATATCTTTACCGACCCTATAAATTTACGGCCTTGACCTTCTATCAATCTAGAGGTGTGGTTGGGTCAGGCTTTCGCCCATTGCCCAATATTCCTCACTGCTGCCTCCTACTGGAGCCTGGGCCTTGTCTCAGTCCCAGTGTGGCTGTGCATCCTTCCCAGATCAACTAAGGATCGTCGGCTCTCTACGATAACCTAATCCTACGCGGACGTATCTGGCAGCAACCTGTTTTTAAAGCCGTCAAAGGACAGCCTATTCGGGGTTTAGCCCGAACTGCCAGGCAAAAAAGCCCCACTATACTCACCCGTTCGCCACGTATAGTTGACTCGCATGTGTTATGCCCACCCCAAGCGTTCACTCAGAGCCAGGATCAAACCCATTCCATTAATGTTTTTCTTATACGCGCACAAAGACTTAACCCTATGCGCGATCTTAGCGGGGGATGGATTCGAACCATCGTCCTCCGAATCATGAGCCCGGCGGCTTAACCACTTGCCCACCCCGCTCCAAAGCGTCTTTATTATGTTCACGGGCCCTTACAAACGAGACCTATAAAGAAGCTCGGGTTGCCGGCAGCGGCGTCCGAGAGAAGTAATCTGCCAATATAGCCGAAAGGCCTGCCCGTGTCAGGTCGGTAAGCTTGTATCCCGCCAGGCGAATACCCTCCTCGACAAAATCCCAATACCGTGACTTGTCGGTCCATCGAGCCTCATTGCTGTTAACAAACTTAACAAAAGCGCGAACCTCATCAATGCTTGATTTGTCTAAGAAACCCTTAATCCCCGCAAAAATAGTTATAATCTGCTTAGAAACACCCAAAGGCTCATACTGGCCTTGTCGAAGGATCTCAACCAAACGAACACCCCGCATTAACTTAAACTTAGTAACCGGATCTAGATCTGACCCGAATTTCTCGAAGGCCTGCGCCTCTCGATACTGCGCTAGCTCCAACTTAAGCGAACCAGAAACCTCTTTCATGCCCTTAGCTTGGGCCGCAGAACCCACGCGACTAACCGATATACCAACGTCAACTGCTGGGCGAATACCCGTCTTAAACAGCTCAGGGTTCAAGAAAATCTGCCCGTCGGTAATAGAAATAACGTTTGTTGGAACAAACGCCGAAACATCCCCCGCTTGGGTTTCAATAACAGGAAACGAAGTCAAAGAACCAGAGCCTCGGGTCGGGTTCAACTTAGCCGCCCGCTCTAACAGACGAGAGTGCAGATAGAAAACGTCTCCTGGGAAGGCGTCTCGCGCCGGCGGGCGTCGAAGCAATAGCGACATCTGCCGATAAGCTACCGCCTGCTTACTCAAGTCATCGTAAGTGGCAACAGCGTGCATCCCGTTGTCCCTAAACCACTCTCCAATAGTACACCCCGTGTAAGGGGCCAGATACTGCAAGGCAGCAGAGTCCGAAGAGGTTGCGGCAACAACGCTAGTATAGTCCATCGCCAAATTTTCCTCTTCCCCATACTCTTGCAAGGCTTCAACAAGATTTACAACCGATGACCGGCGCTGGCCGATTGCAACGTAAACGCTGTAGACGCACTTTTCAGGCTCCGGGCCGTAATTAATTGTTCGGGCCTGGTTAATCATAGCGTCTAAAGCTATTGCTGTCTTACCTGTCTGACAATCTCCGATAATAAGCTCTCGCTGACCCCGCCCAATTGGAATCATAGAATCAATAGCCTTGATCCCTGTCTGCAAAGGCTCAAACACAGACTGCCGGGCGATAATCCCCGGCGCTTTAATGTCGACCAAGCTATCAATCACGTCAGCTGGAGAATAATCTGTTTCTACACCGTCTATAGGATTGCCAACACCATCAACCACGCGCCCCAAAAGAAAAGCGCCAGCCTTTACCGAAACTATACTTTCCGTACGAAAAACAAGCTGTCCCTGGGTAACCATGCGCTCGGACCCAAACAAAACAATCCGAACTATCTGCCTTTCTAGGTTTAGAACCATGCCCCGGTCTCCTGAGGCAAAAAGAACCATCTCACCTGATTTTGCTTTTTCTAGCCCCGCAACCGAAGCAACGCCATCGCCGATCGCGAGAACTCGGCCAGCATGCTTGGCTTCCGAAGCAGACACCTCTGAAGACCACAAGAAATCAAACACATTCAATCCACTCATGCCCCCATAAAAACACGGACGGAAGGAATCGAACCCTACCCAGAAGTTTTGAAGACCCCGGTGCTGCCGCTACACCACGCCCGCAGGGACCAAAGATAACTATTGCAACAACTGAGCAGTTGTAACCGTATCGTAAACAAAGTTATGAGGGCACAAAACAAAAGTTTGCCCTATATGTGTTTCATGGGCGCACGCGCGATGCATCCGATCAAACCGGCTGTATCCAAGAGGTGTGTGCCTACGGATATTAGGCGCAACCCACCAAACAAACATGAAAGCATCGTGCTCCATATCATATAAAGAACGCGTAGTAGCCGATTGGTCAAACCGTGCCCAAAAAGAGCCCCAAGAGTTTGCATCTAACCCCACCTTCTTAAAAAACCCCAAGGGGGTTCAATCGCGATAATCTAAGGCTATCCCGTAATGGAAGCAGGTTCGCCTAAAAGCCCTGTGCGCCGCAACTGTAGAAGACAAGGGTATGTCCCTCGAGTAATCCTGGATAAACTCCTGCGCCCAACCCACCAACGAGGTACGAAATCGGTATATAAAGGTGCTCCTATGCAAATCTCCTGATAGTGTACCAAATGGACCCCACATCTCTGGTAAGTGCTCAGGCCTTTTTCCATAATCCCTATACGACTGGTTCATAGAAGCGTACTCTACACCATAGGCTAAAATCCGATATGTCTGCTCTTCAGGCACAAATAACTCATGGTACGACCGATACCAATAATCCGTGGCTTCTAGGGCCTCTAGGTTTTCAGGGTGTATAAAGTCGTCGAAGTAATAACCGATGAACGTGTCATATTGCTTAAAGGTTAACCTGGGTGCCCGCTTGCCAGGAAACAACCACACCCCTGGCATGTCTTCATATAATCACCAGTCGTCTCGGAGCCCATGAAATCAGGGCGGCTCATAATGAAAAAAATCGCCCTCACGAAAGAGCGGCATGCCAACTTGTTTTAAGGCCTGCTTATTAATAAAAGACTTCCCGTCAGTATACGCTGACGGGCCCCTAATAAGACGTATAATTTCTAAGTACTCAAAAAAGTTGCTCAGCCGATGATATTCATTGCCCTTGTAATCAAACCACGACCCCCACCAATCGGCACCTTTCTTGATCTTAAATGGACGGTTGCATCATGGTGTCTTATAATAGGGCGCAACTACGTCATCCGCGGGGTTGTACCAGATACCCTGAGATATGGCCAAAACGTTCATAAACCATGCCCAAGTAACAACGTACAACTCCTCAAAAGTCACCCCTAACCGCAACTCAAAGTCAGTAAAAGGGTACGGCCTAACAACCGAACCTTCGCTTGAGAAGTCCAACAATCAAAACCCTAGATACCAACAAAAAAAATAGGTCACCAAAGGCAATACTAAGCCTAGAGTAAACAGGTAAGCGCTATACAAATTGTGCCACTCTGCATACTCTCGATGAACATACCAATGGCTCAACAACTCAAATCCTCAAAAAAAGGGGTCCAACCAACCGCAAGAAAGAACCGCGTATCAATAAACAATCTTTATGCAAAAGAACACACACAAGCCCGTCCCTAAAGCCGTGAGAATTATATTCGCCTGGCGGGGTAAACCTAAGGCTATTCAGTTATCCCACAAAATGCACAAACTAAGTAACCCCCGTCGTAGTAATGCGTAAAGCTTTCACAAAACGCCACTAAAGGCACCGCTTAACCAAAACAATATACTCAAACAAACGCCCCCCCCGGAAACAAAACGAAAACTCTTATACCGAGATCTCAACCGGAAAAGACCTCTAAAAAACCCTACCGAATACCCATCAAAAGCTGTCGCGGCGTCCTCTGTATACCGACGAAGCAGACGATCAGAGACAGATTCGTTTCATAAATACTTGCAGAAATAAAAAAAACCTAGAAACCCTTCCCAACGGCTTAAACAAAACTCCACCGCCTGACTTTGGACTCCTTTAACCAAACACCCCAAAAAAGCTAAAAAAACCCGTACGCTTTGCGACGTAAAAAACTTAGGCAAAACGTACGCTAATCGCCGGGCAAACAGGCCGCAACGATTAGTAAAATGCTCGCGTGTTTCTTTATCATTTAATCCATTAAACAAGCCGCCTAAAAAATTTTTTGCGGACGTAAAGAAAGAAAGAAAGAAAGCTCACAAAGCGGACGCCTCTTTGGAGGCGCGCTTGTAGAAGATCAACAAGTACTCTCGTAGCATGTTCACGGCGCCGTTTTTGTAAAACGGTCGATTCTCCCTTCAGAACCAGCACTCTACTATTTTTCTTGTACACGTGCACAGAGTTAATCCCATGCGTGATCTTAGCGGGAGGATGAATTCGAACCATCGCCCTCCGAGGCGGTTACCCCTACTTGGGAGGGTACGCTTCGTTTCAATCAGCTAAGTATTTTGCTCATAAAGCCTTCGTTTCCGCTTTAGTATGCGGCAGTCAAACGGGCTGTTTTGTAATAAGCTTGTTTGTGGCGGCGTTTGTTAGAGGGCCCGCAACCTCGGCAGGACTCATGTTTACCGCTAACTCTGTTCCTAGGAGCGCGGTTCAAACCCCGGCCGCAGCTTTGCCGCAAAGCTGCATAAGCTTTTCCCCCCCTTTTATAAAAGGAAAGAAACGAACGGGTACTCCGTGCCGAATTAAAATACGATCGGGCACCACAGGCGTGACAACGATGTTAACAGCGGACAAAAAAAACCAAACCGACAAGACTGAAAACAACACTACCGACACGACCCCCAACAAGGGCCACTCATTAGCAAAGCCTTGCGCTACACATGCCAACATGTAAACCCAAACATAGGTCGTTGTTGACGGCAATCCTTTAATCCACGCCGCTTCCTGCCTATACGCGAGCATCTCGGATCAAAGTTTATAAGGAACCTGGTCGCGCAAAAAGTCAGTTGACCTCACCAACATGTAATGTAAACAAGATCAAGTAAAGAACTTGACCAAGGAAAAATACCAAGGGTTTCCTATTAACATGTCTACCATAAAAATTAAACAGCCAACTACGGGGAAAATAACGGCTTTGCGGCTTTTAGGACTTGCGTAAGCAAGACCAAACAAACAAAATAGCAGCACCCCCAAAACAAACAAAATAGCTAAACCCCCTTCCTCTAATGGAGCAGGAACGGCCGTCCCTAACCCCGAGGCACACTCCTTTTCATTATTCAGAGCCCAGGCCACCTCGCCCTTGAGATAAAAGTACCCCAAGCAAGCAATACAGCGGGCAATGGGGGCCTGGCGGTGGCGCAATACAAACCAGCAAAAGTTTTTTAATTTGCAGGCCAATAATAAACTTTGCTTCGCAACCGAAGCAACACCGTCACCGGTCGTAAGAACTCGGCCAGCATGCTTGGCTTCCGAAGCAGACACCTCTGAAGACCACAAGAAACCAAACACATTCAATCCACTCATGCTCCCATAAAAACACGGACGGAAGGAATCGAACCCTCCCCAGAAGTTTTGAAAACCTCAGTGCTACCACTACACCACGCCCGCAGGGATCAAAGATAACTATTGCAAGAAGTAAGCAGTTGTAACCCTACCGTAAACAAAGTTATGAGGGCGCAATACAAAACAGCAAGCGTTTTTCATTTGCAGGCCAATAATAAACCCTGCTTCGCAACCGAAGCAGACACCTCTGAAGACCACAAGAAACCAAACACATTCGATTCACTCATGCCCTGTTATAAGTCTTGGGAAATTTCTCTATGTATTCCGGCCTTCGATAAAGGATACCATCCTCCTCTTCGTAGCTCTTGAAGGCCGACACGTGTTGCAGATCCGGAGGGGCTGTAATTTAACGGGACAAACAGGATTACCTCGTTCTTGTACTCAAATGCCGCCCCCTCAAAGCCAAGGTTTTCTCCATAGCTAAACTGACCAAGAGTAAGTAACACGGGGAAGTGTTTATCAGTATACAACCCTAACATCGCCTCTTCGGTATCAGGACATAATTTTAGGACCTGCTCGATAAAACTCGAGACAACCCCGGTGAAGGCCTTTCTGTCGGTAAGAATCCGCCCACCATGCTCATACGCGTTGGGGTTCATCCGGAAAACGATGTTGTAATTATCTGTGTTCACGGCCTTCGCAAAAACCGGGTCTATTGACGGCCTTGCGGGGTTTAATCACAAGAAAGTTCACGGGTCGGAAAACGCCGACTGTTGTTTATTCCTTCATAACCGGCACGGCTGCTGTTCCAGCGCTCTGTCCTTAGCGCTAAACCTTCGAAATGCGTACGCAAACCCCCATAGCCCCAAGAAGCACTCTTTAAGTAAGCGCCCCCTAAAGGTAAAACGAAATGACTAGGCCTACCGACGCTACGCAATTCCAACCGGGGTAGCCAGAAACATCCTTGAATGACGAAACCAATCCACGACAAAAGCGCCGAGAACGGAAGCCAAGCCCAAAAACACGCACTTTACGCAATCAAAAACATACAACAAGCAGTCTCTTATTAAGTTCACGGCCTTGCGGGGTTTAATCACAAGAAAGTTCACGGGTCGGAAAACGCCGACTGTTGTTTATTCCTTCATAACCGGCACGGCTGCTGTTCCAGCGCTCTGTCCTTAGCGCTAAACCTTCGAAATGCGTACGCAAACCCCCATAGCCCCAAGAAGCACTCTTTAAGTAAGCGCCCCCTAAAGGTAAAACGAAATGACTAGGCCTACCGACGCTACGCAATTCCAACCGGGGTAGCCAGAAACATCCTTGAATGACGAAACCAATCCACGACAAAAGCGCCGAGAACGGAAGCCAAGCCCAAAAACACGCACTTTACGCAATCAAAAACATACAACAAGCAGTCTCTTATTAAGTTCACGGCCTTGCGGGGTTTAATCACAAGAAAGTTCGCGGGTCGGAAAACGCCGACTGTTGTTTATTCCTTCATAACCGGCACGGCTGCTGTTCCAGCGCTCTGTCCTTAGCGCTAAACCTTCGAAATTCGCGTGCAAGTCCAATAGTCCCGAGAGACATACTTCTTCGGAAATACATCTCCTATAAGCATGTCGTAAACTATAAAAAAAAACAGGGCCACAGACAGAAACGATATAAACGAGCCTATCGAGGCTACATGATTCCAGCCAGCGTAAGCGTCCGGATAATCCGGTATCCGTCGCGGCATTCCTGCCAACCCCAAAAAGTGCATTGGGAAAAAAGTCACGTTGACGCCTACAAAAAAGACCCAGAAATGCACTTGAGCCAAAAACTCGTTGTATTGCATGCCCGTTAACTTGCCTACCCAATAATAAAACCCAGCAAACATGGCAAAGACGGCCCCCATAGACAACACATAATGAAAGTGCGCAACCACGTAATATGTGTCATGGAAAGCTATATCTAGCCCTGCATTAGCCAAGGCTACACCAGTAACACCTCCAACGGTAAACAAGAAAATAAAGCCCAGAGCGAATAGCAAGGGCGTAGCTAACCGAATACTCCCTCCCCAAAGGGTAGCCAGCCAACTAAACACCTTAATACCTGTCGGAACCGCAATAATCATTGTTGCCGCGGTAAAATAGGCCCTCACGTCTACATCCATCCCGACGGTGTACATGTGGTGAGCCCAAACAATGAAACCTAGAAACCCTATCGACAACATCGCGTAAACCATACCTAAGTAACCGAACACAGGCTTTTCTGCCAAGGCGGATACTATATGACTAATGATACCAAAGCCCGGTAGGATCAAGATGTAAACCTCGGGATGCCCAAAGAACCAAAAAAGGTGTTGATACAGTACAGGATCACCTCCCCCCGTTGGGTCAAAAAACGAGGTATTCAAATTACGGTCCGTTAGCAACATAGTAATAGCACCCGCCAAGACCGGTAAAGAAAGCAACAACAAAAAGGCGGTAATAAAAACGGCCCACACGAACAACGGGGTTCGGTGAAAATACATACCCGGTGCTCGCATGTTTATAACAGTGGTAATAAAATTTACGGCTCCCGCTATGGATGACACTCCCGCTATGTGAAGACTGAAAATAGCAAGATCTACGCTAGCCCCTGGATGGTACTGAATGCTCGCTAATGGCGGATACACCGTCCAGCCAGTACCAACACCCGTCTCAACCAACGAAGACAACAAAAGCAGTAGTAACGAAGGTGTTAAAAACCATAGGCTAAGGTTGTTTAACCTCGGAAAAGCCATATCAGGCGCCCCTATGAGGATCGGGACAAACCAGTTGCCAAAACCTCCTATTAATGTTGGCATAACCATAAAAAAAATCATCAAGAAGGCGTGAGCAGTAACCAACACGTTGTACAACTGATGGTTTTCGCACAAAACCTGAACACCCGGGTACGACAATTCTGCCCGTATATAGATAGACATCATCGTTCCCAGCACTCCAGCAAACGCCCCGAATATAAAATACAACGTACCGATATCTTTGTGGTCGGTTGAGTAAAGCCAACGCTCAACGCCTGGAGCGGTAGCCGCGGGCGGGGAAGCAAGAATCGAAGACACGGCGTTACCCATTAGGCCCTAGACTTATTGAAAAAGCCCGGGTAATTACTCCGCTAACCGGGCAGATAACCACGCCCCGTAAGTATCCAAAGAAACCGCTTGAACAACTATAGGCATAAACCCGTGGTTTACCCCGCAAATTTCAGAGCACTGCCCGTAAAAGACTCCTTCTCGCTTAATAAACATCGCCGTCTGATTTAAACGACCAGGGCACGCATCTACTTTTACCCCTAAAGACGGAATTGCTCACGAGTGCAAGACGTCTGCTGAAGTAACCAACGCTCGAATATGCACCCCAACTGGCAACACAACTCGATAGTTTGTCTCAAGCAAACGATACTGGCCCCAACCCAAATCCTCTTCCGGAATCATATAAGACTCTAACTCAACAGCCCCCAACTCTGCCCCAAAATCAGAGTACTCATAAGTTCAATACCACTGGTGGCCAACTGATTTTAAGGTAGCAGCCGGATTCACCAACTCGTCAATAGAGTACAAAAGAGCGAAAGAAGGAAATGCCACAACAAGAAGGACAAGGCTTGGGAGGACTGTCCAGACAACCTCTAACAAGGTGTTATGGCTAAAAGTGTCCCGCGCCGATGCCGGATCCGTAAACTGCACCACAGCCGCCGACAACATATACAACACAAAGAAAACAATAAAAACCAAGAGAAACATAACATCGTGATGGAATTCTATAATACCCTCCATAACGGGCGTCGCCGGATCCTGAAAAAGGAGCTGCCAGCGCGATGAAGCATCTAAAAAACTCACGAGCGCATAAACCCTAGCCTTATTCACTAAAGACCTTTAAGGCTTACTGAATACCAACCTGACGGAACACGCTAAAAGCTAATTGTTCAAGCTGCGCTTGATGCGAAAGCCGTTACCCCTACTTGGGGGTACGCTTCGTTTCAATCAGCTACGTATTTTGCTCATAAAGCCTTCGTTTCCGCTTTAGTATGCGGCATTCAAACGGGCTGTTTTGTAATAAGCTTGTTTGTGGCTGCGTTTGTTAGAGGGCCCGCAACCTCGACAGGACTCGTGTTTACCGCTAACTCTGTTCCTAGGAGCGCGGCTCAAACCCCATAAAACACGACGGACCCAAGCACAAGAACAACACAATGTCTCTCCAGCTGCCGTGCATCGAAAGCCGATCTCACTTTATCCTAGGCCAACGAGACACGTCAGACAAGAGCAACCCCCTCCAAACTCAGTACTTCAAGAGCCGGAGCAACCCGTCCTTTACAATTATTGCCGCCAACACAAACACAAAGCTTCACAACGACCCAAATCTATCCAACACCATAAAAGTCAACACGGACACAACCCCAAGGAAAGACCTAGGAAGCCAAAAACACACACTTTACGCAATTAAAAACATACAACAAGCAGTCTTTTATTATGTTCACGGCACCATTTTTATAAAACGGCCGGTTATTCCCTTATACCCAACACGGTTGCTGTTCCAGCGCCCTGCCCTTAACACTAAACCTTCGAAATTCGTGTGCAAATCCAGTAATCCCGAGAGACGTATTTCTTTGGAAATACATCTCCTATAAGCATATCGTAAACTATAAAAAAAACAGGGCCGCAAACAAAAACGAGATAAACGAACCTATCGAGGCTACATGATTACAGCCAGCGTAAGCGTCCGGATAATCTGGTATCCGTCGCGGCATTCCTGCCAAACCCAAAAAGTGCATTGGGAAAAAAGTCACGTTGACGCCTACAAAAAAGACCCAGAAGTGCACTTGAGCCAGAAACTCGTTGTATTGCCTACCCAATAATAAAACCCAGCAAACATGGCAAAAGCGAAATTACTTCGTTCTTGTACTCAAGTGTCACCCCCTCAAAGCCAAGGTTTTCTTCATAGCTAGCCTGGCCAAGAGCAAGTAACACGGGGAAGTGTTTATCACTACACAACCCGAACATAGCCCTTTCGGTATCAGAACATAATTTTAGGACTTGCTCGATAAGACTCGAAGCAACCCCGGTGAAGGCCTTTATGTCGGTAGGGATTCGCTTATCATGCTCATACACGTTGAGGTTCATCCGGAAAACGATGTTGTGATTATCTGTGTTCACGGCCTTGCGTAAAAACCGGGTCTATTGACCGCCTTGCAGGGTTTAATCACGAGACAGTTCACGGGCCGGAAAACGCCGACTGTTGTTTATTCCTTCATAACCGGCACGGCTGCTGTTCCAACGCTCTGTCCTTAGCGCTGAACTTTCAAAATACATGCGCAAACCCCATAGTCCCAAAAAGCACTCTTTAAGTAAGCGTCTCCTAAACGAAAAACGAAACTAATCCACGACGAAATCAAAATAAAAACACCGAGAACAGAAGCCCTTAGCAAAAAAAATTAAAGTGCGTAATGAACAATTATTTAAAATAAAAAATATAAACAGTTATTTTTTATAACCCCCCCCCCCA